TTAAAAATAAGCTAAATTAAGCTTTTGGGTTCATACCCCAACTATAAAGAAATATTCTTTTTTTTAAAAATAAAGTGCCTGAAAAAGGATTATTTTGATAGAATAAATTATGTAAAATTTTACCTTTATTATATTTTATAGGATTAAACTATACCTAATAATATCAAAAATTATTGTGCACCATACACTAAAATATATAAATAAAAGAACTTTTAATTCTAATATGAAATAAATTTCTATTTTAAATTTTTTTTTTAATAAATTCTAATAAAATATTTTTCTTATTTGTGCTTTTTTTCAGAACATTAATTTCCATTTCTTCTAACTCATGATTAGGATGTTGAATTGGATTAGAAATTAATTTATTGAGATTTATCCCCCTAATCTCAAACCAAAAAAATTTATTCTCTTCAGAAGCATCATTAAAATATTTCCTAATTCAATCTATTGCCTCAATCAACTTTTTATTTATTATTTTAATAAAAATATTATTTTTTAATTTTGAGATAAATTATATTATTTCAATAATAATAAATTCCCCCCTCCTAATAAAAATAGGATCTGCCCCCTTCCACTTTTGATTCCCTAATATCATAGAAGGTTTAACCTGATTAAATTGTTTTATTTTAATAACTTGACAAAAAATTTCCCCAATAATTTTACTTTCATATTATTTTTTTAATAAATTTTTAATCTTAATTTTAATTATTAATATTATTATTGGAGCAATTGGAGGATTAAATCAAACTTCTTTACGAAAATTAATGACATTCTCATCAATTAATAACTTAGGGTGAATATTATCTTCAATTATAATTAGAGAAAATCTTTGAATATTTTACTTTATTTTTTATTCTTTTTTAAATAGAATAATATGTTTTATATTTTTTATATTAAATACTTATTTTATCAATCAATTATTTATTATTAACATAAATAATATAATTAAAATATTTTTAATAATTAATTTCTTATCTTTAGGAGGTTTACCCCCATTTATTGGATTTTTCCCAAAATGAATGGTAATTAACTTTTTATTAAAAAATAATTTTTTTATTTTAACATTTATTTTTATTATAATAAGCTTAATTATACTTTTATATTATATCCGTATTATTTACTCTTCAATAATATTCAATTATTTAAAATTAAAATGATTTAAAATCAAAATTAAAAATAATTTTTTTTTTATAATTAATTTTTTAAGAATAATTTCTTTATTAGGAATAATTACTAGAACTTTATTTTTTTTATAAGGTTTTAAGTTAAATTAAACTAATAATCTTCAAAATTATATATAAAGAAAAATTTCTTTAAACCTTAGAATTTTTCTTCATCTTAAAATTTGCAATTTTATATTATATAATTTAACTATAAGACTTTATAATAAAAGAGAATTTTTCTCGTCAATAAATTTACAATTTATCGCTTAATCTCAGCCATTTTATTAGCGAAAATGACTTTATTCTACAAATCATAAAGATATTGGAACAATATATTTTATTTTTGGAGTATGAGCTGGGATAATTGGAACTTCTCTAAGATTATTAATTCGAGCTGAATTAGGTAACCCAGGATCATTAATTGGAGATGATCAAATTTACAACACTATTGTAACTGCCCATGCTTTTATTATAATTTTTTTCATAGTTATACCTATCATAATTGGTGGATTTGGTAATTGATTAATCCCATTAATATTGGGAGCACCTGACATAGCTTTCCCGCGAATAAATAATATAAGATTTTGATTATTACCGCCCTCTATTATATTATTAATTTCGAGAAGAATTGTAGAAAATGGAGCAGGAACAGGATGAACAGTTTACCCCCCACTTTCATCAAATATTGCTCATAGAGGCAGATCTGTAGATCTTGCTATTTTTTCCTTACACTTAGCTGGAATCTCATCAATTTTAGGAGCTGTTAATTTTATTACCACCATTATTAATATACGACCTAATAATATAGCAATAGATCAAATACCCCTATTTGTATGAGCTATTAGAATTACAGCTTTATTATTACTTTTATCATTACCAGTATTAGCTGGTGCTATTACAATATTACTCACTGATCGAAATCTTAATACATCATTTTTTGACCCTGCTGGAGGAGGTGATCCTATTTTATATCAACATTTATTTTGATTTTTTGGTCACCCAGAAGTTTATATTTTAATTTTACCAGGATTTGGTATAATTTCACATATTATTTCCCAAGAAAGAGGTAAAAAAGAAACATTCGGATCTTTAGGAATAATCTATGCTATATTAGCAATTGGATTATTAGGATTTGTTGTTTGAGCTCATCATATATTTACAGTAGGAATAGACATCGATACTCGAGCTTATTTTACTTCAGCTACTATAATTATTGCTGTACCAACAGGAATTAAAATTTTCAGTTGATTAGCTACTCTTCATGGCACCCAAATTAATTATAATCCTTCAATATTATGAAGATTAGGATTTGTATTTTTATTTACAGTAGGGGGGCTCACAGGAGTAATCTTAGCTAATTCATCTATTGATGTAACTCTTCATGATACTTATTATGTAGTTGCCCATTTCCATTATGTTTTATCAATAGGAGCTGTATTTGCTATTATAGGAGGATTTATTCACTGATACCCACTATTTACTGGATTATCTTTAAACCCCTTTTTATTAAAAATTCAATTTTTTATAATATTTATTGGAGTAAATTTAACATTTTTCCCTCAACATTTCCTAGGATTAGCTGGTATACCTCGCCGATATTCCGATTATCCTGATACCTACACTTCATGAAATATTATTTCCTCTTTAGGTTCTTACATCTCCCTTATTGCCACAATATTAATGTTAATTATTATTTGAGAATCTATAGTAAATAAACGAATTATCTTATTTCCATTAAACATAAATTCATCTATTGAATGATATCAAAATCTACCCCCAACTGAACATTCATATAACGAACTTCCTATTTTAAGAAATTTCTAATATGGCAGACTACATGTAATGGATTTAAACCCCATTTATAAAGGAATTCCTTTTTTTAGAAATGGCAACATGATCTAATTTTAACCTTCAAAATAGAGCTTCACCATTAATAGAACAAATTATTTTTTTTCATGATCATACTTTAATTATTTTAATTATAATTACTATTTTGGTAAGATATATAATAATTAGATTATTTTTTAACTCTTATATTAATCGATTTTTATTAGAAGGACAAATAATTGAACTAATTTGAACAATTTTACCAGCAATTACTTTAATTTTTATTGCTTTACCTTCTTTACGTTTACTTTATCTTTTAGATGAGTTAAATAATCCATTAATTACATTAAAATCTATTGGTCATCAATGATATTGAAGCTATGAATATTCAGACTTTAATAACATCCAATTTGACTCTTATATAGTTCCCCAAAATGAGTTAAAAAATAATAATTTTCGTCTTTTAGATGTAGATAATCGAATTATTATTCCTATAAATAATCAAATTCGTATTATAGTAACTGCAACCGATGTAATTCATTCATGAACTATTCCATCATTAGGTGTAAAAATTGACGCCAACCCAGGTCGTTTAAACCAAACTAATTTTTTCATTAATCGACCAGGAATCTTTTACGGTCAATGTTCTGAAATTTGCGGAGCTAATCATAGATTTATACCTATCGTAGTTGAAAGAATTTCAATTAAAAATTTTATTAATTGAATTAATAATTATTTATCATTAGGTGACTGAAAGCAAGTATTGGTCTCTTAAACCATTTTATAGTAAATTAGCAATTACTTCTAATGAGTAAAGAATTAGTTAAAAAATAACATAAATATGTCAAATTTAAATTATTATATAAATAATATTCTTTTATCCCTCAAATAATACCAATTAACTGAATAATATCATTCTTTTTTTTTATTTGTGTTTTTATTTTATTTAATATTATAAATTACTACATTTTTATTTTAAAATTAAATAATTTAAAAAATTTTAAAAAATTAACCCCAAAAAATTTTAATTGAAAATGATAAATAATTTATTTTCAATTTTTGACCCAACAACTAATTTATTTAATCTTTCAATTAATTGAGTTAGAACATTAATTGGATTAATATTTATCCCTTACTCTTTTTGGTTAATCCCCAATCGATTTATAATATTATGAAATTTAATTTTAAATACCCTACATAAAGAATTTAAAATTTTACTAGGAGATAATAGACTAAATGGATCAACTTTTATTTTTATTTCAATATTTTCATTTATTTTATTTAATAATTTTTTAGGGTTATTCCCATACATTTTCACAAGTACTAGCCATTTAACCTTATCCTTATCAATTTCTCTACCATTATGATTAAGCTTTATATTTTTTGGGTGGATTAATAATTCCCAACACATATTTGCACATATAATTCCTCAAGGTACCCCCGGTATCTTAATACCTTTTATAGTTTTAATTGAAACTATTAGTAATATTATTCGACCAGGAACTTTAGCTGTTCGACTAACAGCTAACATAATCGCAGGACATCTTTTAATAACTTTATTAAGAAATACTGGAACTACAATTCCATCATATTTTATCATATTTTTAATTTTAATTCAAATCTTATTAATAATTTTAGAATCCGCAGTAGCTATTATTCAATCTTATGTAATTTCAATTTTAAGAAATCTTTATGCTAGAGAAGTTAATTAACTACAAATGACCAATCATAATCATCCATATCACTTAGTAGATTACAGCCCCTGACCTTTAACAGGAGCTATTAGAGTGTTAACTCTAGTTACAGGTATAGTAAAATGATTTCATAATTTTAATATAAATTTATTAATCTTAGGATATTTAATTACAATTTTAACAATATATCAATGATGACGAGATATTTGTCGTGAAGGCACAATACAAGGTAAACATACAATTTTAGTTCTAAAAGGATTACGATGAGGAATAATTTTATTTATCATTTCTGAAGTATTTTTTTTTATTTCCTTTTTTTGAGCTTTTTTTCATAGAAGTTTATCCCCTAATATTGAAATCGGAATAATATGACCTCCTATAAGAATTACCCCATTTAACCCCTTTCAAATTCCATTACTAAATACAATTATCCTTATCACATCCGGAATTACCGTAACTTGAGCCCATCATGCCCTAATAGAAAATAACTATACTCAAACCACTCAAGGTCTTTTTTTAACAGTAATATTAGGAATTTATTTTTCCATCCTTCAAATATATGAATATAATGAAGCACCTTTCACTATCGCAGATAGTATTTATGGATCAACATTTTTTATAGCAACAGGATTCCATGGTCTCCATGTTATAATTGGAACAATTTTTCTTTTTATCTGTTTAATACGACATATTAATAAACATTTTTCTAAAAACCACCATTTCGGATTCGAAGCAGCTGCTTGATATTGACATTTTGTAGATGTAGTATGATTATTCCTTTTCATTTCTATCTACTGATGAGGAAATTAACTATTTATATAATATATTTAGTATATTTGACTTCCAATCAAAAGGTTTAATTATTATTAATATAAATAATTATTATAATAATATTAATTTCTATTATTTTTTTTATTTTATCAAATATTATAATATTCCTTTCAATAATTTTATCTAAAAAATCATTTAACGATCGAGAAAAATCTTCCCCCTTCGAGTGTGGGTTTGACCCAAATTCTTCTGCTCGTATTCCTTTTTCCTTACATTTTTTTTTAATTACAGTTATTTTTTTAATTTTTGACGTAGAAATTGCATTAATTTTCCCTATAGTCTCAACTTTTTTATCTGTAAATTTAATTATTTGATCAAAAATTAGATATTTTTTCCTAATTATTTTAATTTTAGGATTATATCATGAATGAAATCAAAATATATTAAAATGAATTAATTAATATTAAAGGATAATAGTTTAATAAAAACATTTGATTTGCATTCAAAAAATATTAATATTTAATTTATCTTAATAAATAAGAAGCAATTTTGCATTTAATTTCGACTTAAAAGAAAGAGTTTTATAACTCCTTATTTTTAATTGAAACCAAAATAGAGGTATATCACTGTTAATGATAAAATTGAAACTTGTATATTTCCAATTAAATTTTAGAAATAAAAAGAATAAAATTAAGCCGCTAACTTAATTTTTAGTGGTTAAATTCCATTATTATTTTTATTTATATAGTTTAATAAAACATTACATTTTCACTGTAAAAATAAAAACTATTTTTTTTTTATAAATATTTATTTAAAGATTAAAAATCTCCTTAATATCTTCAATATTATACTCTAACTATAAGCTATTTAAATTAAATAAATAATATAAATAATAAAATAACCATCCATAAAATAAATCTAAATAAATAAATTTTAAAATTATTTATTTGATAAAAATAATAAAAAATAGAATATTTTTTTAAAATATTAAATATTCCTTGACCTCTATAAATTTCTCTTCACCCCATATCAACAATTTTTAATAAATTTTGACCAAAACTTAAAAAATAATATCTCAAACCATAAGTAAATAAATTAGGTATAAATCATATTAAAGTTAAAAAATTTCTTAAATTATAAGTAATTAAAAACTTGTTTAAAGAATAAAATTTTATACTTCTAATTAAATAACCCATTAATATCCCTAATAATCTAATATAAATAACTATTAATTTTAAATTAAAAGGTAAATAAATTATATAAGGATAAGAAAAAATCACCCAACTTAAAACTCCTCCTCTAATAACTCTTATAAATAATAATATAAATATTCTTTTTAACATAATATAATCCTCATCATATAAATTATAAACCCCTAATAAATTAAAATCATTAATTATTAAATATATTATTAATCGAAAACTATAATATATTGTTAAACCTGTCGAAATATAATATAAAAAAAAAATAAATATATTTAAGTATCTTAAAGACACTAACTCTAAAATTATATCCTTAGAGTAAAACCCCGCTAAAAAGGGAATCCCACATAAAGCTATATTAGAAATATTTAAACATAAAGATGTATAAGGTAAATAATAACTAATTCCCCCTATATAACGAATATCTTGAACATTATTCATCATATGAATAATTATACCAGCACACATAAATAATAAAGCTTTAAATATAGCATGAGTTAATAAATGAAAAAAAGCCAACTCTGATAAACCTATTCTTAAAATTCTCATTATTAAACCTAATTGTCTTAAAGTAGATAAAGCAATAATTTTTTTTAAATCAAACTCATAATTAGCAGTAATACCAGCTATAAACATTGTTAAACCAGATAATAACAATAAAATTTTTAATATAAATAAATCCAACAATAAATTATTAAATCGAATCAATAAATAAACCCCCGCAGTAACTAAAGTAGAAGAGTGAACTAAAGCCGAAACTGGGGTAGGAGCAGCTATAGCTGCAGGCAATCAAGAACTAAAAGGAATTTGAGCTCTTTTAGTTATCGCAGCTAAAATAATTATTATACCTACTATTTTTATAGAAAAATCTTTAACTATAAAATTTAAATAAAAAATATAATTTCAACCCCCATAATTAAATATTCAAGAAATAGAAATTAAAATACACACATCCCCAACTCGATTACATAAAGCAGTTAATATACCAGCATTATAAGATTTAATATTTTGATAATAAATTACTAAACAATAAGAAACTAACCCTAAACCATCTCACCCTAGAAAAATTCTCACTATATTAGGACTAATAATTAATAAAATTATAGAAAAAACAAATAATAAAACTAAAATAACAAAACGATTTAAATTTTTTTCTGAATATATATATCTCTTTCTATAAAAAATAACAACAGAAGAAATTAAAGAAACAAATATCATAAATAATAATGACATTCAATCCAATAAAACTGATATAACAACTATATTAGAACTAAAAGAAATAATTTCCCACTCTAAAAAAAAAATTATATTATTACCAATAAAATAAACTATAAATAAAAAATTTACTACACTAAAAAAAAACAAAAAAAAAAAACTTAAAAAACAAATATTTTTTTGAATAATTTAAAATGATATTAACCATATTTTTGATACCACAAATCAATATTTTATATTAAATTATTTAAATAAAATCAAATTATCCCATAATCAATTTTTATGATTAAAATATTTAAAGGTAATCAATGTAATAATAATAATAAATATTCTCGAGAAACTCCTATATAAAAACTATAAACTCCAAAATAATATTTCCCATGCTGAACATAAGAATACAAATATAATCTATACCCAGCTCTAAAAAAAGAAATTAATATTAAAAAAATTATAGAAAATCAACATCATCCCATTAATCTATTAATTAATATAATCTCACCTATTAAATTTAATGATGGGGGAGCAGCTATATTTCTTGACAAAAGCAAAAATCATCATAGTCTTATAGAAGGAATAAAATTTATTATTCCCTTATTAATAAATAATCTTCGTCTATGTAACCGTTCATAATTAATATTAGCTAAACAAAATATCCCAGAAGAACATAACCCATGACCAATTATTAATACATAAGAACCTATAAATCCCCAATATCTTATAGTTATAATCCCCCCAATTACCAATCTTATGTGAGCAACCGAAGAATAAGCAATTAAAGATTTAATATCTACTTGACAAAAACAATTTAATCTAATATAAAATCCCCCAACTAAAGAAATAATAACCCAAATAAAATTGAATTTTAAGCCTACTTGCTGTAAAAAAATTAATACCCGTAATAAACCATAACCACCTAATTTTAATATAACCCCTGCTAAAATCATTGAACCAGAAACTGGAGCTTCTACATGAGCTTTAGGTAATCATAAATGAACAAAATACATAGGTATTTTTACTAAAAAAGCCATAATTATTCTAAAATAAAGTAAATATAAATTTAAATTTAAAAATTTCAAAAAATAAACTATAATACATCCCCCCTTATTAAAAATAAAAAAAATCCCTAATAATAATGGTAACGAAGCAAATAAAGTATAAAATAATAAATATAAACCTGCCTGAATTCGTTCCGGCTGGTACCCCCATCCTATAATCAACAATAAAGTAGGAATTAATCTCCCCTCAAAAAATAAATAAAACATAAATAAATTTATAACAGAAAAAGTCATATATAACATAATCATTAAAAAAATAATATTAAATAAGAAAAAACTAATATAAAATTTTTCCTTAAATAAATTTTCTCTTGCTATTAATATTAAACTACAAATTCAAATTCTTAATAAAATTAAACCAAAAGAAAGCATATCACAACCAAATATATATCTTAAATTTCTATAATTATATAAACTTATAGTTAAATTCATAAAAAAAAATATTAAAATAAATAAAAATATTTGAACCAATCAAAATACATTATTTAAAAAACATATAGGAATTATATAAATTATTATAAATAAAAATTTTATCACTATAATAAATTAAATCTTTGAAAATAATCATTTCCATGAGTACGAATTATAGAAACTAAAATAGATAACCCTAATGCCCCCTCACATACTGAAAAAACTAAAAATATCATTAATATATACATATTATACTGTATATTTACTAAAATAAATAACATAAATAAAAAAATTCTTAAAACTATAAACTCTAATCTTAACAAAATAATTAATAAATGTTTATGTTTAGAAACAAAAATTAAATTTCCAATAGTAAATATAACAATAACTAATAATAAAACATCAAAAATTTTCATTTGTTGTTTTTATAGTTTAAAAAAAACATTGGTCTTGTAAATCAAAAATAAGATTTTTCTTTAAAAATTTCAAAGAAAAAGAAACTTCTTTATCAATAATCTCCAAAATTATTATTTTTATAAACTATTCTCTGATATAAAATTATTTTTTTCAATATTTATAATAATAATATCATTAATAATAATTTTTCTTAAACATCCACTTTCCATAGGAATAATAATTTTAATTCAAACTATTCTTATTTGTATATTAACAGGAATATTAATTAACACATATTGATTCTCTTATATTTTATTTTTAACTTTTTTAGGAGGACTGTTAGTTTTATTTATTTATGTATCAAGAATCGCTTCTAATGAATTATTTAAAAATAATTTTTTTTTTAATAAATTCATTATAATTAATCTTATATTAATTTTAACATTTAGATTATTTTTTATTTATAAAATAAATTGAATAAATTTTCATTTTAATAATGAAATAAATAATTTTTTTAATTTAAATTTTTTTTTTAATAATGAAAATAAAATTAACTTATCTAAACTATATAATAATCAAACATTTTTAATAATAATAATAATAATTATTTATCTTTTTATTGTTTTAATTTCAGTAGTAAAAATTACTAACATTTTTTTTGGCCCTCTTCGACCTATACAATAATTATATATATATATATATAATACTAATGATAAGTAATCATAAACCCATACGAAAAACTCACCCTATTATTAAAATTATTAATAGATCAACTATTGATTTACCATCTCCTTCTAATATCTCAATTTGATGAAATTTTGGATTTCTTTTAGGAATATGTCTAACAATCCAAATTTTAACCGGACTTTTCCTAACTATATATTATACAGCCAATATTGAAATAGCATTTTATAGTGTAAATTATATTTGCCGAAATGTAAACTATGGGTGGTTAATTCGAACTTTTCACGCTAACGGAGCATCATTTTTTTTTATTTGTATTTATATTCATATTGGACGAGGAATTTATTATGAATCATTCAATTTAAAATATACATGAATAATTGGTGTTATTATTTTATTTTTATTAATAGGAACAGCTTTTATAGGTTATGTATTACCTTGGGGCCAAATATCTTTCTGGGGGGCAACTGTAATTACCAATCTTTTATCTGCAATCCCATATTTAGGTAATATATTAGTTAATTGAATTTGGGGTGGATTTGCTGTTGATAACGCAACATTAACTCGATTCTATACTTTCCACTTCTTATTACCTTTTATTTTAACTATAATAATTATAATCCACTTACTATTTCTACATCAAACAGGATCAAATAACCCTTTAGGTATTAATAGAAACTTAGATAAAATTCCTTTTCACCCCTTTTTTTCATTTAAAGATTTAATAAGTTTTTTTATTATAATATTTATTTTAACTATATTAACAATAATAAACCCCTATTTATTAGGAGATCCTGATAATTTTATCCCCGCAAATCCTCTTGTTACCCCAGCTCACATTCAACCTGAATGATATTTTTTATTTGCTTATGCTATTTTACGATCAATTCCCAATAAATTAGGAGGAGTAATTGCTTTAATAATATCCATTTTAATTTTAATTATCTTACCAATAACTTTTAATAAAAAAATACAAGGAATTCAATTCTATCCTATTAACCAATTTTTATTTTGAATTATAATTACCACAGTAATTCTTTTAACTTGAATTGGAGCACGACCAGTAGAAGAACCTTATATTATCACAGGACAATTATTAACTTTAATTTACTTTTCATATTTTATTTTTAACCCACTTCTTAACAAATATTGAGATTATTTAATTTTTAACTAATTAATGAGCTTGTTAAAGCATTTGTTTTGAAAACTTAAGAAAAAATTAAATATTTTATTAATTTATACTAAAAAAATATAATTAAATAAAAAAAATCTTAATTCCAATAAATAACATTAAAAAATTTAATGAAATAGGTAAATAACTTTTCCAAGCTAAATATATTAATTTATCATAACGATATCGAGGTAAAGTACCACGTACCCAAATAAAAAAAAATGAAATAAATACTAATTTCAAATAAAAAAAAACTCTTAATCTATAACCTCCTATATATATCAAAACAAATAATATTCTTATAAATAAAATTCTAGAATATTCAGCTAAAAAAATCAAAGCAAATCCACCCCCCCCATATTCAACATTAAACCCAGACACTAATTCTCTTTCCCCCTCAGCAAAATCAAAAGGAGTTCGATTAGTCTCTGCTAACCCAGAAGATAAACAACATAAAAATAAAGGAAACATAATAAATATAAACCAAATTATTATTTGATAATTATTAAATTTTAACAAATTAAAATCTATAATTAAAATAATTACAGATAATATAATTAAAGCTAATCTAACTTCATAAGAAATTGTTTGAGCAACTGCTCGTAAACCACCTAATAAAGCAAAATTTGAATTAGATGATCAACCAGCTACTATTAATATGTATACCCCTATTCTAGTACAACAAAAAAAAAATAAAAATCCTAAATTAAATCTAATTATATTAAAATAATAGGGAATAACTATTCAAGTTAATAAAGATAAAAAAAATCTAAATACAGGAGAAAAATAATAAGCAAAATAATTTGAATATAAAGGATAAATTTGTCTCTTAGAAAATAACTTAATAGCATCACTAAAAGGTTGTAAAATACCTATAAAAACTAATTTATTAGGCCCCTTACGAATTTGAATATAACCTAAAACTTTTCGCTCCAATAAAGTTAAAAAAGCAACTGCAATTAAAACCCCTAAAATTAATATAACTATACCAATTAAAACTAATATATAATCTTTTAAAATCATTTACTACTTATATAATATAATTATATATTTATGACTTCTAAAACCATTACACTTATCTGCCAAAATAGTTTAAAATTCAATTTTTATAATTAATTTAATAAAATTCCCTTAATAAAATTATTTTTAATATTTGATCCTTTCGTACTAAAATATTTTAATTTTTTAAAGATAGAAACCAACCTGGCTTACACCGGTTTGAACTCAGATCATGTAAGATTTTAATGATCGAACAGATCAAAATTTTAAACTTTTGCATTTAAATTTTACCTTAATCCAACATCGAGGTCGCAAACTTTTTTTCTTATTTGTGCTAAAAAAAAAAATTACGCTGTTATCCCTAAGGTAATTTAATCTTTTAATCATAAATTTATGGATCATTTATTCATTTATTAACGTTGTAATATACACATATACTTAAATATATATATATATACATATATATATATATATATTACATATATATTTATATAACTATAAAAAAAGTTAATTTTATTTTTCTATCACCCCAACAAAATATAAAATTTAATTTAAATTTTAAATTAATATATAAATTTATAATTAAAATCAATATTAAACTCTATAGGGTCTTCTCGTCTTTTAAGTATATTTTAACTTTTTAATTAAAAAATTAAATTCTAAAATTAAAATTGAGACAGTTTATATCTCATTCAATCTTTCATACAAGTCACTAATTAAGAGACTAATGATTACGCTACCTTTGTACAGTCAAAATACTGCAGCCCTTTAATTATAAATCAGTGGGCAGATTAGACTTTAAATTAACAATCAAAAAGACATGTTTTTGATAAACAAGTGAATATAAATTTTTGCCGAATTCCTTATTTTTAATTGAACAAATAAATTAAAAATAAAATTAATTATTTATTTATACTAATTTTATCATTATATCTAAAACTATTAAATTAAATTTTATTTTTTTATAAAAAATTAAATTTAACATTAAATTTTATTTTAAATGAAATTATTTATAAAAAATTATAATTTACAAACAATATAAATCTTAAAATTTTCATACTTATATTTATTAAATTATAAAAATTTAAATTAAAGCTTATCCCCTAAAATATTAAAATTAAAACTAAAAATAAATTCCCCACTTAATTTATTTATTAATATTAATTTAAAAATTAAATTTTTTTCTAAAAAAACTAGATATATTTAAAAACGATTAACATTTCATTTCTAATTAACTATTAAAAATATTTTTCCCACAATAAATTTTTTAATTAATTAACTCTTTTAAATTCGAGAACTTATTTTTTTTTAAACTTATTTTTCAATAAACTCTGATACACAAGATACAATAATTAAAATTTACTTTTTTAATAATTAATTTCACTTATTTCAAAATTCTCATACAATACTAATTTACTATAAATTATAAAATTTTTTCTTTAAAAATACTCTAATCCCCCAATTATCATATTTTAAAATTATTTTTATTAATTTACTTTATACTAATTTTCCCCCAATCAAATTAAATATATAAATAATATCTTTTCAATGTAAATGAAATGCTTTAATCAAGCTCTAATTTGTCTTTCTAGAAACACTTTCCAGTACTTCTACTTTGTTACGACTTATTTCAATTTATTAATGAAAGCGACGGGCAATATGTACATATTTTAATTTTTAATCATTTTAATAAATTAAATAAAATTACATTTAAATCCACCTTCTATTTAACTTTCAATTAAATATTCATATAAATAAATTTATTGTAATCCATTATATTCTTAATTATAATCTGCATCTTGATCTGATTTAATTTCATTTAAAAATTTAAAATATTAAAATTATTTAAAAATATTTTTTTAACAACGATATACAAAATTTTTAATTAAGTAAATTTATTCGTGGATTATCAATTAATAAACAGATTCCTCTAAATAAACTAAAATACCGCCAAATTATTTAAGTTTCAATAAATAATTATATACTATTTTAGTATTTAAATTTAAATTTTTAATAATAGGGTATCTAATCCTAGTTTATAATAAAATTTATTAAATCATATTAACTTTTAATAATTTTTAATTAAATTAAAATTTCACTTAATAATTTAATATTTAAATTAAATATTTAAATATATTTATTAATAACCTAATAAAATTTAATTTAATTTTTGTATAACCGCAACTGCTGGCACAAAATTTGCTATTAATTTTTATATTACTAAATCTTAATTTCTTAAATTTTTAATGTAAATTACTATAAAATAAATTAATTATTATTAAAATAATTAAAATTTAACACTAAAATTTATATGTAAAATAAATTAAATTAAATTTCAAAAATCATAAAAAATTTATTTATATGTAAATTTTTTTGCATAGATTTTTTTTTTTTTTTTTTTTATATATATATATTTAATTTATATAATAATAATAAATATTTAATTTATATAATAATAATAATAAATATTTAATTTATATAATAATAATAATAAATATTTAATAATAAAATATTATTAAATATTTAATTTAATAATATTAACATTATTAAATATTATACGACTCCTTTTTAATGATATTATTAAATATTTAATAATTTATTTTTTTTCAATTAATATTCATATTGAAAATTTCATTTGCTATTTAAATTTTTATAAATTAACGTATAATATTAAATTTTTACATTTATTATATATATATATTTATGCTTTAACATATAGTCTGAACCATCTTTAATAGTTTTTATATAAATATTATTTATAAATACAA